TTTGAATTTGATAAATGCATTGCTTGTGAAGTATGTGTTCGGGTATGCCCTATAGATCTCCCCGTTGTTGATTGGAAATTGGAAACTGATATTCGAAAGAAACGATTGCTTAATTACAGTATTGATTTCGGAATCTGTATATTTTGTGGTAACTGTGTTGAGTATTGTCCAACGAATTGTTTATCAATGACTGAAGAATATGAACTTTCTACTTATGATCGTCACGAGTTGAATTATAATCAAATTGCTTTAGGTCGGTTGCCAATGTCAGTAATTGGAGATTCCACAATTCGAACAATTAGGAATTCGACTCAAATCAAAAAAGGCACGGCTAAACCACTTGATTCAAGAACAATTACCAATTACTAAAATTCCGTTTTGATTGAAAGTAGCGAAGCTTCCTTCATTTTATTTTGCTTAGATAATAACTAAAAATCCTAAAGGGGTTGAGAGTAATGATTTTCATATATTCATAAAAATATATTTATCTATTCTCTGTATATTAAAATACTACATTACATACAGTATATATATATAAATATCATATCTGTGATTATAATATATAAATAAAAAAAAAAAAGAAAATAGAAGAATTATTCTATACTCTACTCTAACTAATTTAAATAATTGAATCGAGACATTTTTTCAATGCAATTTTGAACGAAACTTTCAGATAAACAAATGGTATTCAATCATTCATATAATAAATAAACATATCTACATCAACCCACACACGACCCTATATTGATTTAATTCAATTAGAAGGGTATCAAAAAATAGGTAACCTCTTCTTTTTTTTTTTGTTTGTTCAATAAGGTCATGAAAAATTTCTACTTAATTTATCTTTTATTTTACATAGAATGGATTTGCCTGGACCAATACATGATTTTCTTTTAGTTTTTTTGGGATTGGGTCTTATAGTGGGAAGTCTAGGAGTGGTATTACTTACCAATCCAATTTTTTCTGCCTTTTCGTTGGGATTGGTTCTTGTTTGTACATCCTTATTCCATATTCCATCGAACTCCCATTTTGTAGCTGCTGCACAGCTCCTTATTTATGTGGGAGCAATAAATGTATTAATTGTATTTGCCGTGATGTTTATGAATGGTTCAGAATATTACAAAGATTTCTATCTTTGGACTGTTGGAGATGGAGTCACTTCACTGGTTTGTACAAGTATTTTTTTTTCATTAATTACTACTATCCCAGATACGTCATGGTACGGTATTATTTGGACTACAAGGTCAAACCAGATTATAGAGCAGGACTTGATAAATAATGGTCAACAAATTGGGATTCATTTATCAACAGATTTTTTTCTTCCATTTGAACTTATTTCGATAATTCTTTTAGTTGCCTTGATCGGTGCAATTGCTATGGCTCGTCAGTACTAAATATTTCGAAATTAAATAAAAATAATATAAAATTATAAAAATTAAATTAATATAGACTTGTTCTTTTCTTCAAAATATTTTTTTTATTGTTCATGTATAAATATATAAAGATAAAGTATAAAAAAAATGAAAAAAAAAAACGGAATTTTTCTATATTTATATCTATTTTCTATTACCAATACCTTTGTGCGTACTTTTTTAATTCTATTTTAGTCAATTGAATCGGTTAAATTGTTGTTCATATTGAAATGAATCGAGATTGATGAGGAGTTGTTCAATGATGCTCGAACATGTACTTGTTTTGAGTGCCTATTTATTATGCATCGGTATCTATGGATTGATTACAAGTCGAAATATGGTTCGAGCGCTTATGTGTCTTGAGCTTATACTGAATGCAGTTAATATAAATTTCGTAACATTTTCGGATTTATTTGATAGTCGCCAATTAAAAGGAGACATTTTCTCGATTTTTGTTATAGCAATTGCAGCTGCTGAAGCAGCTATTGGATTAGCTATTGTTTCATCAATTCATCGTAACAGAAAATCAACTCGTATCAATCAATCGACTTTGTTGAATAAATAGGGTTTATAAAAAAAAATATAGAGTATCTGCCAATAAAAAAATGGGTATGTGCAGCATATAGTGCTATTTGATAAAATGTAATAAATCAACGTATCTTGGCCTTCTTTCATGAGCAGATCCAGAAGTAGATTGATTCTGGTAAATCTACTAAATCATTGATTCATCTGGTGTCTACAATATATAATTCATTTACTACTTTACTAGATCGAAATTTTATGATGTTAAAAAAAAATTATAGATCCAATGTCACATTCAGTAAAGATTTATGATACATGTATAGGGTGTACTCAATGTGTACGAGCTTGCCCCACAGATGTATTAGAGATGATACCCTGGGACGGGTGTAAAGCTAAACAAATTGCTTCTGCTCCAAGAACAGAAGACTGTGTAGGTTGTAAAAGGTGTGAATCCGCTTGCCCAACCGATTTTTTGAGTGTCCGGGTTTATTTATGGCACGAGACAACTCGTAGCATGGGTCTAGGTTATTGATACGTTCGAGAAAATTCCACTTGAATCCATCATTTTTTATCTTTACCGACAAAACCCGTACTCGAGAAAAGAAATATATATAATAATAAAACTAATAATTTTTTCTTTTCTCGAGTACGGGTTTTCGGGTCAAAGTCAAAGTAAGTGTATCTTGTTTTTACCACGAATGATTTTCCTTGGTTAACTATAATTGTTGTTTTGCCGATATTCGCGGGTACTTTCATTTTCTTTTTCCCTCATAGAGGAAATAAGGTTATTAGGTGGTATACTATTTGTATATGCCTATTAGAACTACTTCTAATGGCCTATGTATTCTGTTATCATTTCCAATTGGATGATCCATTAATCCAATTGGAGCAAGATTATAAATGGATCAATTTTTTTGATTTTCATTGGAGACTGGGAATTGATGGGCTTTCCATAGGACCCATTTTACTCACGGGATTCATCACGACTTTAGCTACTTTAGCAGCTTGGCCAGTTACTCGAGATTCAAAATTGTTCCATTTCCTTATGTTAGCAATGTACAGCGGCCAAATAGGATTATTTTCTTCTCGAGATCTTTTACTTTTTTTTATCATGTGGGAATTAGAATTAATTCCTGTCTACCTACTTTTATCCATGTGGGGAGGGAAGAAACGTTTGTACTCAGCTACAAAGTTTATTTTGTACACCGCGGGGGGTTCCATTTTTCTCTTAATGGGAGTTCTAGGTATGGGTTTATATGGTTCCAATGAACCAACATTAAATTTTGAAACATCAGCCAATCAGCCGTATCCTGTGGCATTGGAAATACTATTCTATTTTGGATTTCTTATTGCTTATGCTATCAAATTACCGATTATACCTCTACATACATGGTTACCAGATACCCATGGGGAAGCCCATTACAGTACATGTATGCTTTTAGCTGGAATCTTATTAAAAATGGGAGCATATGGATTGGTTCGTATCAATATGGAATTATTACCCCATGCTCATTCTATATTTTCTCCCTGGTTGATGATAGTAGGTGCAATTCAAATAATCTATGCAGCTTCAGCATCTCCGGGTCAGCGTAATTTAAAAAAGAGAATTGCCTATTCCTCTGTATCTCATATGGGTTTCATAATTATAGGAATTAGTTCCATAACTGATACAGGACTCAACGGGGCCCTTTTACAAATGATCTCTCATGGATTTATCGGTGCTGCACTTTTTTTCTTGGCAGGAACGAGTTACGATAGAACACGTCTTGTTTATCTCGATGAAATGGGGGGAATAACTATCCCAATGCCAAAAATATTTACAATGTTCAGTAGCTTTTCGCTGGCTTCTCTTGCATTGCCTGGAATGAGTGGTTTTGTTGCAGAATTTGTAGTATTTTTGGGATTAATTATGAGCCAAAAATTTCTTTTAATCCCAAAAATACTAATAACTTTTGTAACGGCAATTGGAATGATATTAACTCCTATTTATTCATTATCTATGTTACGTCAGATGTTCTACGGATATAAGCAATTTAATTCTCAAAATTCTCATTTTTTAGATTCTGGGCCGCGCGAACTATTTCTTTCAATCTGTATTTTTCTACCCGTAATAGGTATTGGTATTTATCCGGATTTCGTTCTCTCACTATCAATTGACAAGGTAGAAACTATTATATCTAATTATTTTTATAGATAGTTAGTTTTTATTTTATAATAAAAAAGTAAAAAAAAAGTTCAAAAAATGAATTTACTTTAACTTAAAACTTAATAAAATAAACTTTAATTGTAATCAAATATTTTTGTAGTTTTTGAAAATCATTTGACTTGATTCAAATGATTTTCAAAAACTCGTACAAACTTTAGTTATCTATGCTTATGCTATTCCTATTATGTATTTGATATTTTTTTTTTTTTCAATTAAATGTTAATGCGAATGAACCATAACTATGCAGCCCTATTCCTAATAGATTGACTCCAAAATAGCATATCCAAATTATAAAAAATCCTATAGAAGCCACAATTGCAGAATTTGAGCCTTGCAAATTTTCATTTGTTCTAGTATGTAAATAAATTGCGAATATTGTCCAAGTAATAAATGCCCAAGTTTCTTTTGGGTCCCAATTCCAGTAGGATCCCCACGCTTCATTAGCCCATACTGCTCCCGAAAGAATACCTATGGTTAAAAATAGAAAACCGAGACTAATGACACGAGAACTCCAACAATCCAATTGCTGAATTAATTGATGCCTGTGATAATTTCTAAACGAAATAAAACAATTGTTTTGTAAAACATGGCTTATTTCATTCACGTATTGAATTTTTCCAAATGAAAATGACCTAAAATGGTTGTTTTTACATTTTAATTTTTTTTTTTTATTTTTGCGAAATGTAATGGCTAGAAGAGCTACTGATAATAATGATCCGCAGAGAAGAGATGCATAGCTCAATACCATCATACTTACGTGCATCATTAACCACTGTGATTGTAGAGCAGGTACTAATATTGTGGATTGATGCATTTCAGTTAAAAGACCTGAGGTGGCAAATCCTTGAGTCAAAATAGCACTGGGTGCAGTTATTGCACTTAGAAGATTTTTTTGTTTTCTAAAAAAAGGAAGCATATGAATAATGGATAAACTCCATGAAAGGAACATTAATGATTCATATAAATTACTTAAGGGTAAATGCCCCGAATAAATCCAACGAATAACTAATAATCCTGTTATACATAAAAAAGCGGCTACCATTCCTTTTTCCGACGAATCATATAATCCTACGATTTCGTGGACTAATAAGTTAATCAAATAAATCGTCAGTACGATTGAAACAATCGACAAGGAAATGTGAGTTAATATATGTTCTAAAGTAAAAAATATCATAAAAAATCCTAAAAAGGATATCCTCCAAGAATGGAATGGAGATCTGAAATTATATTCTATCCATTATAGGAATTATAATAGTATTTATTTGACTAGTATTTCTTTTTTAGAAATATGCCGCTACTCGGACTCGAACCGAGATGCTCTAGCACTGCTTCCTAAGAGCAGCGTGTCTACCGATTTCACCATAGCGGCTTGCTCGAAATCATAATAGCCCATTCATTTTTAATCGTCGAGATTGGAGGAGTAAATTCAATGCAATATTTATTTTGCCGAAAGATTCAAAATATCTTTTAAATTACTATTTAAACGTTCAATAATCATTACCTTACTTAATTGTAGTGTGAGGTGGGGCTATTGTTGTTAGTTTTAAAACCGCACTGAATGGTTTTTCGTGTGGTTTAAGTTCTTGTAAAATTTGAGAATTGTAAGGAGGTTTAAAATGTTTGTTGGATAGGTTGAAAACTGGATTAACTATAAATTGCCAATTGCTAGGATTTAAATTGTACCCATAATTCGTGGTACTATTTATCAAACTAATTAAGTATTAGTCAAACCAATTAGTAGGCTGTAGATATACCAGTGAAAATTTGTCTTCAATATTTCTAAAACGATTTTTCATTATGGAATGCATATTGTGCTTTATGGATAGGTATCTTAATGTATTCTATAGTTAAGTTAAAACATAGAATATATATTCGGCATCCAGAACCCAATAAGCCTTTTAAAATTAAAAGAAAAATATCATTTTTGTGAAAAGTGAATCGATGGGGAAAATAACAATCCCCATCCCACAAAAACCCACTAACGAGAAAGAGAAAACTTTGTAAAGAGAAAAATGATATATTGTGCCTAATTTTTCGAGCCTTTGTCTAGTAGACACAAAAATGTTATCCTACAACATACGACAATAGAAAATTGCATCTCATTAAGTTTACCATATTAATGGTAATTTCTTATCTTATAAATTATCGAATTCGTTGGTTCATATCGATTAAGATTATTCCAAGACTTTTCCAAGTCTTTATTATATAATATATTACTTGTTTGTTGTACAAAAAAGCTTTTAGAATTCCCGGTCGAAAGGGATTTTGCTAAAGAAAAGCTTTTATTCCTGCCCAATACACTTGATTTTTCCAAAAATTTTTACGAATATGCTTTTTGGACATAGAAATACGCTTTTTTTGAATCGCCATTCAAAAATGCAGAGGTTATTGATTTTATAGTTAAATGTAGAAGACATTTATTGTTCAAAAAAATATATAATTTTTTTATTACTCAAATTTACATACAATATTTTGAAGAAAGAATTATTTATACTGACTAGTATTATATATATATAACTATATTCGAATGAAGATATTTATATATATACATGTCATGGCTATAGAAATTGAGTTGCTTTCCATTGGTAAAAAAGAATCAAAAAGAGTTTCAATTGTCTATTTTTGCCATGTTGCATTTCATCTAATTTCAAAAAAGAAATCAAAAAGTTTAAGAACCCTTACCTAATTTAAGAAAACTAGACTGTAAAACTCTTTCTATTAATTGTAATTGATCGAGGATCAAGAAAGTATATCTAATCTAATTAAAATTAGAAAAAATGAGTATCCATTAGTAAAAAATTTATTAAACGATATGTTATTTGAACCAGAAATTTTTATTATTATTTCAGCTCTGTGCAAACTGAAGTGATGAGTAACAAATCGACGAACATCAATAAAATTAATCACAAGTATAAGTTTAAGTTGCTTTATTGAAACAAATATAAGCAACTCACTCAGTTTCCCAACGGACTAGTTCACAACCGATTAATGATTCTGAATTCCGACTCAATTAACGAAAATAAGAAAATAATCTCCTTGTTTTTTTGTTTATCGGGTTGAGTTATTGGTGGATCATAGGATACTCGGAATCAAGTACTTTTTTTTCATAATTTTTGGACTTGTTTTATAATTATTGTAATAATGAAATGATTGAAAATATTATATTCTTCTTAATCTTTCATTTTTAAAAAAGAATAACCAGACTTAATCGTTTTTATTTGACTATTTGGAAATCATCAGAATTCTTAATTCTATTTCTATATTAATTCTATTTCTATTAAAGTCTTTTCATATCTTTATTTTTTTTTTGCTCCGTTCTAAATATAAAAGAGTTGGTGAATCGGAAACAATTTAACAATAAAAAAAGGTTTATTTTTTATGGAATATACGTATCAATATGCGTGGATCATACCTTTCGTCCCCCTTCCGGTTCCTATAGCAATAGGGGTAGGCCTTTTTCTTTTCCCGGCGGCAACAAAAAATATTCGTCGTATATGGGCTTTTCTTAGTGTTTTATTACTAAGTATCGTTATGATTTTTTCCGCCAATCTGTCTATTCAGCAAATAAATGGCAGTCCATCCTACCAATATGTATGGTCTTGGACCTTAAATAATGATTTTGCTTTAGATTTAGGCCACTTAATAGATCCGCTTACTTCCATTATGTTAATATTAATAACTACTGTTGGAATAATGGTTCTTATTTATAGTGACAATTATATGTCTCATGATCAAGGCTATTTGACATTTTTTGCTTATATTAGTTTTTTTAACGCTTCGATGCTGGGATTAGTTACTAGTTCAAATTTGATACAAATTTATATTTTTTGGGAATTAGTTGGAATGTGTTCGTATCTATTAATAGGTTTTTGGTTCACACGACCCCTTGCCGCAACTGCTTGTCAAAAAGCGTTTGTAACTAATCGTGTAGGGGATTTTTTTTTATTTTTAGGAATCTTAGGTCTTTATTGGATAACGGGGAGTTTTGAATTTCGGGATTTATTTGAAATAGCCAATAATTTGATTGATAATAATGGGGACAATTCTTTATTTCTTACTTTGTGTGCTTCCCTATTATTTGTAGGTTCGGTTGCCAAGTCTGCGCAATTCCCTCTTCATGTATGGTTACCTGATGCTATGGAAGGCCCTACTCCTATTTCGGCTCTTATACATGCTGCTACTATGGTAGCAGCAGGAATTTTTCTTGTAGCTCGACTTTTTCCTCTTTTTACAGTCATACCTTACATACTGAATATAATTTCTTTGGTAGGTATAATAACAATACTATTAGGAGCTACTTTAGCTCTTGCTCAAAGAGACATTAAAAGAAGTCTAGCCTATTCTACAATGTCGCAATTGGGCTATATTATGTTAGCTTTAGGTATGGGATCTTATCGAACTGCTTTATTTCATTTGATCACTCATGCCTATTCGAAAGCATTATTGTTTTTAGGATCTGGCTCCATTATTCATTCAATGGAAACTATTGTTGGGTATTCCCCAGATAAAAGCCAGAATATGGTTCTTATGGGTGGTTTAAAAAAATATGTCCCAATTACAAAAATTTCATTTTTTTTAGGCACGCTTTCTCTTTGTGGTATTCCACCTCTTGCTTGTTTTTGGTCCAAAGATGAAATTCTTAATGATAGTTGGTTGTATTCACCCATTTTTGCAATAATAGCTTGTTTCACAGCAGGATTAACTGCATTTTATATGTTTCGGATGTATTTACTTACTTTTGAAGGTCATTTAAATAGTAATTGTAAAAATTACAGCGGCAAAAAAAATAATGTGTTCCATTCAATATCTATCTGGGGAAAAAAAGGACAAAAAGTAAAAAAAAATAATTTGATTTTATCAACAATGAATCATAATCAAAGAATTTCTGTTTTTTCGAAAAAAGTATATCCTATTGTTGGTAATGTAGAAACCAATATGGTGGGGCCTCTTATTACTATAAAAAATTTTTCCAATAAAAAAATTTCCACATATCCTTATGAATCGGACAATACTATGTTATTACCACTTCTTATATTGGTCTTAGTTACTTTGTTCGTTGGATCCATAGGAATTCCTTTTGGTCAAGGAATAATTCATTTAGATATATTATCCAGATGGTTAACTCCATCAATAAACTTTTTACATTCAAATTATGATTTTGATTGGGATGAATTTGTGATAAATGCTATTTTTTCAGTCAGTATAGCATATTTCGGAATATTTATAGCGTTTCTTTTCTATGGGCCTGCTTATTCCAATTTTAATAATTTGAACTTCATAAATTTATCTGTTCAACTGGGTCCTAGGAGAATTATTTGGGACAAAATACTCAATTTTATATATAATTGGTCATATAATCGTGGTTACATAGACGCTATTTATACAAAAACCTTAACTACAGGTATAAGAGGGCTGGCAGAACTAAGTTATTTTTTTGATAAACAAGTAATTGATGGAATTACGAATGCTGTTGCTATTCTAAATTTATTTGTAGCAGAAATTATCAAATATGTAGGTGGAGGACGAATCTCTTCTTATCTCTTCTTTTACTTATTTTATGTATTTATTTTTATAGTAATTTACTGTATTTTGAATTTACAATTTTAAATTTAAATCAAAAGTGTTTTTTATTTTTTCTTCAAATTCTCGGTAATCAGTAGTAAGGGCAGTAGGAAGAGCGATATCATGAAGTTTGTTTATCCAAAGAGTTTCGATAGAATCTTCTATCGAGTTTATTAAATACTCGTTCATGTTTGAACCTGAATACAATTCTTTGATTGTTCCACGATGGGGTCCATTCAAAAGAGGATCATATATTTTAGGTAAGCATTCTTGTTCAGTCTCATCATTGCACAATCTA